AGCCCCCCCAAAAAATAAAAAATGAGATATTTTCATATATTTTTTTGTATCGTTTTGGCGACATGGCCGAGCGGTAAGGCGGGGGACTGCAAATCCTTTTTCCCCAGTTCAAATCTGGGTGTCGCCTGATCAACAAAAAAATAGGAATACCTTATTCTGTTTTGCTAAGATAACTTGACAAATCTTTTTCCAGCAGAAGTAAGGGACTCTTGATACTTGCTTGATGCTATAAGCATCTGGCGGTTCTGTTCTCTAAAATGAAAATGCTGTAAATCCTTGCGTCTAGGCTTCAATTCACGGAAAGATTATATTAGTGAATTTTGAATGAAAAAGAATCGTTAAATCTTGATATGACAGCTGTTATTAATGTAGTGTTTCTTAACTGGGTCTTCAATTAATTTGGATAGACGAACGAGGAATTTAATTATTAGTTGCGGAAAGGTCGAAAGATATTTTATTCGTATACGAACTCATGAAATTCTATGTGTGCTCCTGCAATCAATTTAATATTGATTGAAGAGGTAATTGTCTTTAATGTAATAGACTATCTTCTGATTGTTTCACATAGACAAGCAGGAGACGTAACGTAAGGATTAGCTAAAATGCGAAATTAGGAGTATGTGATAGATAGTGATCTATCTTGACTCTATATTTTGATACTTTTGACTTAATGTAATGAAATGAAGGTCAACAAAAAAAAGACTAGGTCTTATTATTACTACATGTTAGTACCATTCCCTTGAAACTTCCAGGGGTGTATCTACGTATTTTGCTTGTGCTTAATGTTTTCCGATTCTACTAGAAATCATATAATAAACTGTTATAATTGTGAGTTTATTGGATTGTTTCATCAACGGTGTTGGGTTAGAATCCCCTTTTGACTCTTCGCCAGGGATTCCACTATTATTATTAATTATTAATGAACATAATAATGATTAGTGACCAATAATGGAATAATTCCTTCATATTTATAGAGATTAGGGGATATAATTCACATGGATATAGTAAGTCTCGCTTGGGCTGCTTTAATGGTAGTCTTTACATTTTCTCTTTCACTCGTAGTATGGGGTAGAAGTGGACTCTAGAAGTACTACTAATTGAGTTGAAGAATCAAACTCAAACCATATCAATTGTTTTATAGATCGTTCTGCAAAGTCCTTTTTATTTTACTTTTTTATTTGTTTTTGGTTTCCCCCTCTTTTTTTTTACTGTTCAAAGATAAAAAAAGAAATAGTTATGTTATTAAGTATATACAGACTTCCTATAGGAAACAACATAGACATAGTGGTTGTCCAACGATATACTACACATAAATATACTACACATAATAAAATATTGCCTTGGGCAAGTCACATATTGCGCGTTCCCGCTTTTTTTATTCTTTTAGAGATTTTATTTATGTTATGCTTGCTTTATCGAACTCATTTCATATCATGGTTCAAACGTTAAAAATCAGTGGGCTTTACTAATCCTTTTCGAAATCAAAAGAGGTTCCCATGGAACTGAACCACTGGATCATCTGTCAACTGCTCAATCAATTACTTCTTCGGAATACTAAAAAAAGATTATGTGATTTTCTTGTTATTAATTTTAATAATTATTAAAGGCCTATACTCTTTTTTTCCTTCATCGATTTGATTCTTTCAATGGATATCGTGATTCATATTGAATAGAATCAGAAATTCTAGGAATTCGAATCGTAAGAGTAAGAATTGCCCTTCGATTTTTTCAGATTGATGATTGGAATCAACACAAATTAAATAGATGAAGCAAAGAAATCGAATTGGTACGTTATGTAAATACATTACATATATGTAATTGATATCTATATGTAATTGATATCTATATGTAATTGATATCTATGAAGATACATATTGTAGATTGATCTATATTAAACCCCTATCTTTATACAGTACGACTTTATATACTACAATAACAATAATAAATATGGTAGAAAGATTTATATATTTCTTTCTACCATACTATCGAATCTCATAGAATACTGATGATTCTAGTCCGCTTATTTCATTTAAGACACTAAATTTGAATACTTTTCATTTTCTTTTTTCTTTTCAAGCATTGAGAAGAACTAAGCAGTCAAGTTTCATTCAAATGAATCATTTTGGCTGACTGTTTTTACGTATATTATAAGTAAAAAAGCAGTAGGAACTAGAATGAACAGTGCAGTAGCAATAAATGCGAGAATATTTACTTCCATAATCTAATCGTTTCATTTTTAGTTAATTCGCAATAACTCGGGATTGAATCCCATAGAGCTGATAAATCTTTCGGCTGTAAATCCAATATTCAATGGGATGAATTACATCTCGATGATATCAAATCGGAGCAATATCATGAATAACAATATCTGAACTATAAAATTGATTCATCGTCGAGAATTAAATAGTATAACATAGGAAGATCTTTTATACATACCGAATTCCAATTTTTATTCCTGATCCAATCAAGAATTTCTTTACTTTATCATTCTTTTCCATTCTTTCTTTTCTATAAGCTACGCCCCCCTTTGTACAATCATCTGATGAAATATCATATGACCGCCTTTATACTTACTTACATTGGTTATAAAAAATCCCAATAAAATAACCAATAGAAGCGAAATGTAAAAAAGGAAGAAGTTTAGTTCTAACCCCCCCCCCTTTTTTAATGATATAATCTTCTTTGGAAAACAAAGAAGGAGTATAATAAGGAGAGTCCGGGTATAAAAAAATCGAGTATTTCATCAAATTCATTAAAAAGTTTGTTCTTTCTTCGGCAAGAACCTTAAACTTAAAAAAGATTATTCATTCTCTCACAAAGAGAGATAGCCCTTGCTAAGAGAAATGGGATCCTTCTTTGAGCTTTATTTTATTAATATCCTATTTCCTTGGATTAATTATGAGATGCATATATCAAAAATTCAGTGTGAAATTTGAATTAGATAAATTGTTTCAAATTCACATTCATAATTGAAATTAGTAATTGAGGTTACAAAAAATCGGAGCCCTAAAGGGATATACTTTTCATCTTAAAAGTATTATATCAGAGTTACTATGTTAAATTCTTTTTTGTATCGTACAAATTCCATTTGTGTATAGACTCCTGGAAACATATAGTACCCTATTTCACAGATCGGGAATAATCGAAAAAGCCAGACTCCGTACGGTATCTCTTGGAATCCTGAATATGATTCTACCAATAATTGTACTAATCTACATATGTCTTTCTCCTATCAATCGGGACTAGTTGAATAAATGGGAATTTCCATATTTCTTTAATGAGAAATGTGAAACTAATAAATTAAATAAATAAAATAAGAGATTAGAGGGTATCCCACTTGGGAATGAGATTCTGCTATGTGTTCTCCTTTTCACAGCAAATGCAGATGTATTTTTTTATTGGAATTGGATCCGTCGGGACTGACGGGGCTCGAACCCGCAGCTTCCGCCTTGACAGGGCGGTGCTCTGACCAATTGAACTACAATCCCAAGGAAATAAAGTGTACATCATACATATTCTTATGATTTCATTCAAATCCTTTATTTTTTATATATTTTATTTCGATTTTCGATATTTAGATTAGAATAATAACAGAAACGCGAGTTATATATTGGATATCCACACGGATATGCACTTTAGCGGGAGCGTCTCAGGGATTGTTAATAATCCTTTTATTTTTTATAATTTGATTCTTTTCCTTAGACTTTATAGTTTCAGATCGTTATATGAATCTAGTATGAATCTATATCATTAGCAAGCAAGATCAGAATTTGTGAGATAAAATAAAGAGAGCAAATGAACAGCAGTAAAATATATCAGAAAATTGTAGTTTTTTTTATTCTTCCGTATTCCGATCAGGCATTTCTGGGGAACAACAAATTCTATCATTTCGTGGTGGATCGGCGAATTATTGGGCCGAGCTGGATTTGAACCAGCGTAGACATATTGCCAACGAATTTACAGTCCGCCCCCATTAACCGCTCGGGCATCGACCCGGGAAGAATAAATTCCAGGCTTATTGATAATCCATGATCAACTTCCTTTCGTAGTACCCTACCCCCAGGGGAATTCGAATCCCCGCTGCCTCCTTGAAAGAGAGATGTCCTGAACCACTAGACGATGGGGGCATACTTGCCCGATCGTCATCATACTATATTCATAGTATGAACAGTTTTTTGAAATTGTCAATATAATGTGGTATGATTAAAGGTATGATTAAATCTGAAAGATCTTTCTCTCTTTCATGATTTCATAGAATCTTTTGATTCGTATTTATGAATCATTCATTCTAATCACCCTTCCATTTTTTTTTTTAATATTATTTTCATTAAATAGATTCTATTTCATTTTAAATATTATATTTAAATATTATTAAATATTTTTAATGAATTAGAAATAGAATTCTATCAAAGAATAAAATAAATAAAAAAAGAAATCTAAGAATAAATAGATATTAATTATAAATCGATATTATTAAAACGATATTTATATGAAATATTGAATATTAAAAAAAAATAAATAAAATAATAAACTAAATAGGATAGGTAGAATAGAAATAATACGAGGTATAGGACCTTTTTGGAATGATTGGTCTGGCAGACCAGAAAGGGGAATTAAACTTCATTTCTTACACTTTCATTCATTGATTCATTCATTTTGTTAAGATTAGATAGACATATTTCTATCTTACACTAAGCCAGGAAGTTCAAAAAAAAAAAAGATAAATCTGAAAATTTGGGAAGAGGGATAGGGATCAACAAGTTATTGAAAATTGTTTTTCTCGAATAATTAAGTTTAAGTTCAGGGAACAAATAAAAAAAATCTTTTTATCAATGATTCGAGGAAATATCTTAGATCTGTGTTGAATTGGTAAGTCTATGTATCAATCAAATGAATTTCGTTATGATGGGGGTCAATTCAATTAGGGTTGGGTTGGTCTTGAAACAATTCATTGCATTGATCTTTATCTTAATAAACCATTTTTATTTTACCCATACTTA